GGATGCTCCCTCCAGCATGAGCGAACCTTTTCGAAAGTGGTTAGGAATGGGCGCCCCTCTCCCAGCCCGGATCCAGCCAGGTTCTATTGATCATGTCCCCTTCCCAACAGTTGGAACTTGTCTTGGGGCGTCTTTGGCTTTACGAGAGAAAGCTCGCCGTAGAAAAAAGTCTTTCTCTTCCCGTCCCGGGTCATAGGTGCGTCCACAGAAGAGGAAATCGCAATGCATCTTGCTCAGCAGGCGTAGCTTGGAGTGAGAGTGTAGCGGGGGTAAGGTAAGGAGGCCGCCAGAGAGGAAGGCAAACCGGCGTATTAAGCGCAGCTAAGCTAATATGCGCCGGAGAAAGCCAGGTGCCGTAGGTAAGCTCTATTCGGCCCGGAGCATTGATTCCCCATAACGAATAGGCTAGCTCTATCTCTCAATTACCTATCCTGTGCTCGAGAAGGTCCCTCAGTTCCTCGGCAGCACCTCGAGGTGCATTTAGTTGTCTTACATGAGACTCGGGATATTACCCACTCCATGGCATGACACCTTTCGCTCATCCATTCCGCCCGCCCAGACGCGGCGCCTTTTCTCATTATCATCTACCGCCCTTTCTTTCCTCCCCGCTATTCACGCATGAAGATCGTCGTATGTATGCTCGACTTCGGGTGTCGGTGCTATAGTATAGGTAGGAGTACATTATGGCAGGATCAGTCACCCGGGCAAACCAACCCTCCTCCAAGAAGAATTGTGCTATGCCCCCCCGATCCCTATAGAGCGAAAGAGCTGCCTGGTGATCCCTAGGTTGCAGCACGTTCGGTCGTTAACTCCTCGCGCCGCTGCCGCCGTTTCTAGGACCGACCGACGCCTCACCTGCACAGGTACCTACCTAGTGTCGGTCGCACATTCAACATAGCGTTCGGACTCATGTGCCTTCCAGAACCAGGGGTCTTCGAGCCTGCTGCGTACGATTAGCCAGCCTTGCGGCGGCAAAAGGATTCTAAGCCCCCCCATGCTACGGTTCCCTGCGGTCCGAACCCGGTGCCGCATTAGGTTAGGGAACTGGCCGATAATAGCTCCTCCGCATCCCAAAGCGCGCTGCCCTCCTAGGCGCGCAACACTAAGTAATCCAAGCCAACCCACATTACTGACTAACGGTGGATAATCAAATTTCTTAGACGTACTAAATACAACTCCATGAATGAGCAAAATGAAGGTTGCATTAATGATAAAGATCTCTGGGGAAACCGCTAAAAAAAGATTGAACATGTGGGAGGATCCGAACGAATTCTGCTTTCATTTCCCACGTATGGAGCACTGAGTTACTTACGTTACGGTCTTCAGCAGGTAGGCTGCACGCGGCTAGGAAGGCTACGTCCCATGCGTCAGTTTGTGGATCGCGGTCTCACACACTAATCGCACTATGCGGAAGAGTTTTATGGGGGATTGTCCCTAAGTCAAAGCTTCTCCTTCAATTTTTTGAAGGTACCGGACCCTCTTCCGCCCTGATTTAAATCGTCTAAAAGGGAATGTAGCCCTTCTAACGATTCTTCCCCCGTGGCGGTCTCCGGATTATCGAGGGCTCGAGCCCCCCGCCCCAGCCAATCTCCCCTCGGGTCAAAGTCCGCCATTTGACGAATGATCTCAACCTTGACCTCGAAGAGGTCTTCGGCGTTGATTCGCGCTAGATAGATATCTAGCGGCGAAGGCGTGGTTTGGCCCAACAAAAGTCGGCGTTCGATAGAGAGGACCGAATCCCCTCCTATCACTTGCTCCGGATGATAGGGGTAGGGAACCCCTTGTGGGGGCTGATTCGATGGACCAGCTTCGTCCCCTCGGGGAGCAACATGAGTCGCAGGCGGCACGCGTCCAGATTCTGGCTGATTCACCGACGTGCCCGTTTCCGCTGACTTGCTCGATGTTGTTGTTGGCCAGCTTTCCATCAACACATCGATGCCGAAAGAATCTTCCACATTCTCAGAGCCCGATGGGCCGGAAGACGGGTCCGGAAGAGAAAGACTTCTTTCTTGATGGGGAGTCCCTTCAAAAAAGAATAAAAAAGAACCCGCTATGAAATAAAAAACAAAAGATCGCAAAAGAGCACATACCACCGAAATTAGTAAAAGAATCAAGAAGAACATAAGATAACAAAATTTACCCTTAAATATCCTTATTCGATAAAGAAGGATTAAAGTTAGTAAAATCACAAAAAGACATAATAAAGAACGGGTTTCACCTTGAGTGAGGCCCTCCGCCCCTAGAAAATGCCAAAAAGCAATTGTTATTACTGTACCGAGACACCTTATTACTATTGGAGCAAACATTTTTAAATCTTCTTTTGATGATAAAAAAGAAAGAAGAGAAAGAACTGGGAGTTGGCGCCTACATAACAGCTTGCTTGCTTACCAAGCCATCCTGGCAAGCTCCTCCAGTTCGATTATGATTCTTGACTTGACTTATTATAAAAACAACTCACTATCCAAATGAAAGACGATCGATTATCTACCCAAGAAGATAG